CCCCCTTTTTCAACGAAAAAGTAAATAGATCTAAGGGCCTTGATCCGCATTTTTCTCATTCACGTATCATAAATCGCTCCCGTATCGCAGTAATGTAATTAGGAATAGAGATTTTTTATCAAAAAAACTATTGGAATAATGATATGAATTGTTATTTGATTTGATATATTGTGGTCGGTAACGCTGGTGAATTAACAGAAACGGAAAGAGAGGGATTCGAACCCTCGGTAAACAAAAAGCCTACATAGCAGTTCCAATGCTACGCCTTGAACCACTCGGCCATCTTTCCTACATAATCTTATTATTGACCAGAAACTGAGTGAATAGCGAGTTACTCATATTATTTTATTGCAGTACGGGCACAACCGAGGTTCCATAGAAATCAAAAATTCCTTTCAAATTTCATATTTATAAACAACAACTTCTCTTATCATTTATCCCCTTATCATCTATCCCATAGATCTATTACAAATTCATGAATCGTACTATGGATTTTTCTATTTCATTTCAATGGTATAATGATTATTCCATCCCTTTTCCTCCTTGGATCATAACCAAATCCAAATTTCTCGAGTTATAAGAATCCATAGTAAAATAAAGTCCTTGATTATTCAACTTAGATGAAATAGTAATAGTTCTGCTCATTTGTATACTACGAAATTTATATGAAATTCAATCTGATTCAAAAGTCTCCTATCTCTCTTTGTCCGAAAAGAATACAATTTGAGCGGAAGGTACATATCTTTTTAGTTATCATTTTTATTTTTTTATGTTATTCTGTAATGTACAGTTCCTTTGTTTGTGGGATCATTTTCCCCGAGCCGAGGGGGTAATGAGAAGAATTATAGAATGGATTGCTAATTATGCCTAGATCTCGGATAAATGGAAATTTTATTGATAAGACCTCTTCGATTATAGCCAATATTTTATTACGAATAATTCCGACAACTTCAGGAGAAAAAAAGGCATTTACCTATTATAGAGATGGTGTGATTTGATTCTTTTTTCTTGTTTTTTTTTTTTTTAGCCCCCATTTCATTCTTACGAGAAAAGACGTGGTTCGGAATAGAAAGAACCAAATTTTTGAAATAAAGCTACGCTTAGTGAAGGTCAAGTTTGGAGATAGAACAATTCCTTCTGTCGTGTATCCTCGATTGATCCAGCCTCAGATACTTTAATTTACTTTAAATATCGATTTTAGTATTGAACAAAAGGTTACACCTATAGGTTCTGTATTGCGGGGCAATCCTACTCTAATAGTACCAATAGGCGGCATAGGGGGAGAAGCACTACACTAGGAATCAACAACACGAAAACTTTGTTATTTTGTTATAAATTCCCCTTTTCCTTATCGGTATCGGGCCTAACAAGAATGGTTGGGACAACAAACATCCATCTCGTTCGTACTTTGGATACCCATATAACCATCAAAGATCGTTGAAGTGACTAATTCCTGGAAATAGTAGGCGTTGAGGACAAAGAAATCGTTGGAGTTACCATTTCTATCTAGCACTAATACGATTGGTGTTAAGAAAAAAACCTCTTGCGGGAAGGCTGGCTAGAGATTTCTTGTAAAAATACCAGCTCCTGTCAGTTCATAATAAGAATAGGGAATTTTTGATTCCATGGATTATTCCCCTTAGTACTATGCACAGAAGGGAGGAGCCGTATGAGATGAAAATCTCACGTACGGTTCTGGAGCGGAGATTTTTTGAATAAAATGAACGACCGTAACGGATGTCGGCTCAATCCGAAGGAAATTATGCGGAAGCTTTACAGAATTATTATGAAGCTACGCGACCAGAAATGGATCCCTATGATCGAAGTTATATACTCTATAACATAGGCCTTATACACACAAGCAACGGGGAGCATACAAAGGCTTTGGAATATTATTTCCGGGCACTAGAACGAAACCCATTCTTACCACAAGCTTTTAATAATATGGCCGTGATCTGTCATTACGTGCGACTATCTCCACTATAGAAAGAAGGAAAAAAAGATCAAATTGGCTAGTCAATACTAGAAAAAAATAGGCTTTCTACATATGCATCGTCCAAAGCAACGATTTTTATCAGCTGTAGCAAGGAAAGAAACTTCATGATAACAAAAAAAAGGAAGAAAATAAGTACGGCCTACATATTATACTCTATGGATAAAGGATCGAATTGATAAAGAAAGCACCGTAAAGATCAATTAGCGAGCTTTTGGGGTCGATACAGTTAAGAACTGCTTACTTATGTCACGATATGGGATATAAAGTTAGGAATCAACTTATGTAATAGAGTCGATCCACTAAAGTATTGAGCAGCGGTGTAGCATCAGATCCCAAAGATAGTAAGTTCTTTTTTCTTATGGAAGAAAGTCTTTTTCAAAGATTCTATATAAATTTCATATATGAAACCGAGATAGTTACCTTTCAGAAAATTAGAACGATATAGGGGATATCTATGCTTCATTTTTCTGAAGGTGGGAGAAAAGCTAAAACTAATTAATTATT